GCGCTTTCTTATCAGAATAGAAAAGGATGTAAAGAAAAGATTCTATTTTTAAAACGAATCCATTTTTATATGGATATATTCTATAGTTTCATAAAAATGAACGATTCCCCGCAACGCAATTTGAACCGATCTCGGTTGATTCCTCGTTACTGCTCAAAGGGGCAGTAATAGGTAGGGATGACAGGATTTGAACCCGTGACATTTTGTACCCAAAACAAACGCGCTACCAAGCTGCGCCACATCCCTTCAACTGTTCTACAGTGTAATTGTAGAAAATTCCTGTCTTGTTTTCCACATCCCTATTTTCTGCATTGAGGGACGGAGTTTTCCGCCCATTTCATCTTTTTTGGCCTCATTTAACATATTTAACATATAATACTAAAAAAAGGAAATCTTACGGATCGTTGTACATTTCAATTGGAATTAGGGATTCCGTGTACAACTCTAAGTGGCACTTAACTACATATGCATCTGATCATGTATGCATTATCTTTATATATTAAAATTAAAAAAGGAGGTTTTTCAATGCGAGATCTAAAAACATATCTCTCCACGGCCCCAGTACTAAGTACGCTATGGTTCGGGGCTTTAGCAGGTCTATTGATAGAGATTAATCGTTTTTTCCCCGATGCGTTGACATTCCCCTTTTTTTCATTCTAGCTATTGACACCGGAAGAAATGAAGAAGATTAGAAATATAATCAAATATCTGTGACTAATCCCCCCTTTTCTCTTTTTTCCCTTTTTTCTAATTTTTAGAATAGGGGACGAAAGAGAAAGAATAAAAGTAGATTCAACGTCTGCGAGACTCAGTCTCAAATTTGAATTAAACGTGGGAGTAGGAAAGTCGGGGTCTAGCGCAAGAATACAAGATCTTTAACGGCCCTTCGGGGTTAAATAGAGTTTCAACCCCATTGTCTTACTTATTATTTACTAGGACTTTGGGCCTTGCTTTGATTTAATTTATTTTTTAGAGTTGGATTTCCAATTAATAACTTCTATTTTTTCCTTCCTTTCTTTTTCTTCATTTCAAATTAAAATAGAAGAATTGAATAAATCAAAAATCAAAAGGAGGTTTATGGCAAAGAAGAAAGATGCGCGGGGAACGGTAATTTTGGAATGTACCAGTTGTATACAAAATGGTGTTAAGAAGGTATCAAGGGGTATTTCCAGATATATTACTCAAAAGAATCGGCACAATACGCCCAATCGATTAGAATTGAGAAAATTCTGCCCCTATTGTTACAAACATATGATTCATGGGGAAATAAAGAAATAGGTTGAACCAAGTATATCTTATCCTTGAAAGGGAAAAAATAACATTATATAGAACACATTGAAATATAAATAGAAGATATTGTATTTAAATAAAAAGAATCCTATTTGGAGTTAAAATGACAATTAAGAAATAGGATTTTCGAGATAAGAAATAAACTTAACAAACAAATCATGGATAAATCCAAGCGATCTTTTCTTTTTGTAGGCGTTTGCCCCCGATTGAATCGGGGGATCGAATTGATTATAGAAACATGAGTTTAATTAGTCGATTTATTAGTGAACAGGGAAAAATATTATCTAGACGAGTGAATAGATTGACCTTGAAACAACAACGATTAATTACTATTGCTATAAAACAAGCTCGTATTTTCTCTTTGTTACCTTTTCTCAATAATGAAAAACAAATTGAAAGAATTGAGTCGACCACTAGAACTACTGGTCTTAGAACCAGAAATAAATAGGCTTGTTTTTTGTTCACTTCAATCAGAATTCCAATCCGAACTCAAAGATGGATTGGTGTTTTATTTGACAAATCTTAGAATCCAGATTTTTATATCGTAAAAAAAAAAAAAAAGATTTTTTTATTGAACGTGTTCATTCATTTTGACTACTTTAAGCGCATTTCTCAGAGTAATTTTGACTCAAACTCCACCCTCCCGGAGTTCATTCTCCGGGTAACCCCATTTAAAATTTTTCGGTGTATTCTTTTCAATCCACTTTTTCTCTGATTTCGTTGGAAATCATATAAAGACAATTCCTATTTGATATAGCTATTTGGGCCAGTATTTTACGATTAAGAAGCAACTGCCTCTTATATAGATCATGTATTAACTTACTATAACTATAGGATACTCCCTTTTCTCGAATTACTGCGTTTATTCGAGTGATCCACAAACGACGAAAATCTCTCTTTTGCTTATCCCTATCCCGATGGGCCGAAACCAAAGCTCTTATTTTCTGTTGAGTAATAGTTCGAGTAAGTCTTGAATGAGACCCTCGAAAACTTGATGCAAATAAACGCATTTTTGTTCTACGTTTCCGAGCTATATATCCCCGTTTAATTCTAGTCATTGAATAAATAAAATTTTGACAAATAACTAATTGATTTTTTTCTTTCAGTTATTATTTTTCCCGTCCTGTCTTATTAATAACAAATAACCAAACAGATTTTTCCAATGTATAAAATAAAAATTCCAATAGCTTTGGCTACTATAACCTTCCCGACCACGATTTTTTGTTATTTTACTGCGAAATATGAAAGAAATAAGAAATTTTCTTTTGCTAGGTGTCAAAAATCTAGTAAAAAAATGAATAAAGAAATAGTGGGTTTACTCGTTTCTATGGTTACTTCTTAAACGGTGAGGTCTTCTCTATACACCGGAGCCTTTGGCTCCATTTAATATTTATATTTCATCAATGTTCTTTGTAACTTGTATAGTTCACACCACACTCTTTGGCTCTACCCACGAATTGTCCAGTAATAGATCTTTCACAAAGAGACCCACCTGTACAGTAACGGTATTTAATTATGAAAGTTAGCTTTGTAGCTGACCCTCGTAGTCCGTTCTTCGCCGAGTGAGAACTTCATTTTTCTATTTTTTTATTTCAATAAGATTTTTCCGCTTAATGGATAACCATTTGTTACCAATGGAGAATTTTTTCTCATCTTAAATTCAGGTGATTGGATTTGCACCAATAGAAACCATAAACTTTCTATACAATAGAAGGATAGATTTGCTTGTTTTTAGTATAGTGAATGGAGTCCCTTCTTCCATTTTATCCTATTCACTGGTATTGATCATTCATACTGGAAGCGGTTTTCTTTCCTTTTTTGTGTCAGCCCATGATCTAAACGAGTCGCACATACACCCTAGTACATGTTCCTCGACGCTGAGGACATCCCCGAAGGGCGGGGGATTTCGTGACATTTCGAATGGGCTGTCTTGTATTTCTAATAAGCTGTTTAATAGTTGGCATGTTGAGTCATATACATAATGGGCTGGTTTAGATTGATCCTAACCGGATTTTTTTATTTAATATTTATTATATAGTCAACTCGTAGATAAAATATCAAATCACGGATTTGCAAAAAATCCATTTTTTTTCATTCAACTGCTACAAGATCAACAATTCCATAAGCCTGGGCTTCTGTTGCTGACATAAAAACATCTCTTTCCATGTCTTCAGATACAACCCATAAAGGTTTGCCCGTCCTTTGTACATAAACCTTTGTGAGGGTTTCGCGTAGTTTCAGCAGTTCTTCCGCTTCCAGGATAAATTCTCCCGTTTGTGCTTCATAAAAAGAACTAGCAGGTTGATGGATCATTACCCTGATAATAGTTCTGTCCGGTGTGATGACAGAAAAGAAAGATAAAGAATAATAGGAAAAAGGATAGAATTAACCGTACGGGCATTATCTTTTATGCATTGCATACGGCTCTATAATCAAATTGACCCCTATTTTCGTGTTCAAGAAAGATAAAAATAGAATCTATCAACCCCAGGTGGGTAAATGATCAAAATGCCGCCCTTCTTTTTTTTGTAGAAGTTCAAAAATACTATGATGGCTCCGCTGCTTTTTATTTTAAAATGGATTCTTTTTTTTTTTTTTTTTTTTGTTTTTGATTCAGCAATCCCAAAGTTTCTTTTTGAGCTAACCAAAAAAGAAAAATTTGGTTTTTTCGCACTCTTTTTTTATAACTTAAATATTATTAAATATTATTAAGTTATTAAGAGCCCATCGGCGTGAAAACAAACAAGTTTGTGACGCTAAAGTGGACTTCCGATAGATAAGAGAAATTCGGAAATATCTTTTATCTCATACTACTCTCTCGATACATAATCAAATCTTTTGAAAAAAAATGAAAAAAAAAAATTTCATATCGAATTCAAAGTGCCATGCTATTATTACTTAATATTCATATGGCGAAGGCATAGTTTTCTTTTTTCTCTCAAATAAAAAAACTTCATTGGCGCCAAGCGTGAGGGAATGCTAGACGTTTGGTAATTTCTCCTCCAACTAGAATAAAAGATCCCATTGACGCGGCCAATCCCATGCATATTGTATGGACTTCTGGTCGTACAAATTGTATAGTATCATAAATAGCTATTCCGGGTATTACCCATCCGCCAGGGGAGTTTATAAACAAATAAAGATCTTTGGTCTCATCCTCAATACTGAGATATACCATAAGACCAATAAGTTGATTCGAGATCTCGCTATCAACCTCTTGGCCTAAAAAAAGTAATCTTTCTCGATAAAGTCGGTTGAGTAGGGTAAAATTGTATCCCTTAGGAACCGTACATGCACCTTTTGATGCATACGGTTCAAAAAAACGGCGAAGAAAAGAATCAATGTATAGATTCCAGGTCTCTTTCTTTTTTGAGTTTTTCTAATTTTTTTATAAAAGGGTTTTTCTTCGATTTTTCAATAAAGATGCATTTTGATTTCTTCTTTGATAATATAAAAAAGGGCCAATAAACTTATCGAATTAACTTCTCATTGATGTATTCTTTCATCGAAATTCAATCCAAATCACGATGATTTTTTCTTGTTCCTGAATGGGCCTCTTTCATCTTTTTAGGTTTATGCTCTACTCCGGGTAAAGATTCGCCCGATTTTGATTTGCACATATAGGACAAACCTTCCTATTACCATTTCTTGTTGTTATTACTTTACAAATAATCATTTATGATACACGTAGTAATCATAGATATATTACCAATTGGGTTTTTCTAAACGGAGTCTGGATACTTCATTTTTTTGTCCAGCCAAAGCCAACCATAAATTAGTCTAATTGATATAAGTCTCTGAATTCCCCAAAATAATGCATTTAATTGCAGTTCACGCTCCAATTTGTGGATGATTCCATTTCTCTTTCTTGGGCGAAACAGAGGATATCTCGGTCGGGGGAGAGAACGGGGAAATCCCATATGACCCAATATATCTGACAAGTCGCACTATACGTCAACCCAAGATGCATCTTCCTCTCCAGGACTCCGGAAAGGTACTTTTGGAACACCAATAGGCATGGATTGAAAGAAAAAGAAATTAAATACTATATTTCACTTTGATGTGGAAACGTAACAATATGGTTTTATTGTCTTTATTTATAATATTTATTTTATTCATAGATTAGAAAAATTTAGAAAGAAAGACAAAATAAATAAAGGAAAATTTTTTCGAATAGATCTTTCTAATGATAAATGAAAAATGGACACGTTTATTCATAGAAAACGGTATCAATCCACCATTGCATATTGGTACTTATCGAGTATAGAATAAATCTGCTTCTCTTTGTTCTTACGAACAGAATTTTTCCATTATTACGAATATGATATAGAATCATAATCCTTGTTAAGAAATAATCTACGGAACAGGGGAAGTCTATAGGATAGTCATAGTATAACCTTTCCAATGCAATAAAGTTACGTAGTGTCTATTTTTCTTCAATAAAGGGGTATTTTCCATGGGTTTGCCTTGGTATCGTGTTCATACTGTTGTATTGAATGATCCCGGCCGGTTGCTTTCTGTTCATATAATGCATACAGCTCTGGTTGCTGGTTGGGCGGGCTCGATGGCTCTGTATGAATTAGCAGTTTTTGATCCTTCTGACCCTATTCTTGATCCAATGTGGAGACAGGGTATGTTCGTTATACCCTTCATGACTCGTTTAGGAATAACCAATTCATGGGGGGGTTGGAGTATCACAGGAGGAACCGTAACAAATCCGGGGATTTGGAGTTATGAAGGTGTAGCTGGGGCACATATTGTGTTTTCTGGCTTATGCTTTTTGGCGGCTATCTGGCATTGGGTCTATTGGGATCTAGAAATATTTTCTGATGAACGTACAGGAAAACCCTCTTTGGATTTGCCCAAGATCTTTGGCATTCATTTATTTCTCTCTGGGGTGGCTTGCTTTGGTTTTGGTGCATTTCATGTAACAGGTCTGTACGGTCCTGGAATATGGGTGTCCGATCCTTATGGACTAACGGGAAGAGTACAGCCTGTAAATCCGTCATGGGGCGTGGAAGGTTTTGATCCTTTTGTTCCGGGAGGAATAGCTTCTCATCATATTGCAGCAGGTACACTAGGCATATTAGCGGGTCTATTCCACCTTAGCGTTCGACCGCCACAACGTCTATACAAAGGATTACGTATGGGAAATATTGAAACCGTACTCTCCAGTAGTATCGCGGCTGTCTTTTTTGCAGCTTTTGTTGTTGCTGGAACTATGTGGTATGGTTCAGCAACTACTCCCATCGAATTGTTTGGTCCCACTCGTTATCAATGGGATCAGGGCTATTTCCAGCAAGAGATATATCGAAGAGTTAGCGCCGGGCTAGCCGAAAATAAAAGTTTATCAGAGGTCTGGTCTAAAATTCCCGAAAAACTAGCTTTTTATGATTATATCGGCAATAATCCGGCAAAGGGAGGATTATTCAGGGCAGGCTCAATGGATAACGGAGATGGAATCGCGGTAGGATGGTTAGGACACCCCATCTTTAGAGATAAAGAAGGGCGTGAGCTTTTTGTACGCCGTATGCCCACTTTTTTTGAAACATTTCCAGTCGTTTTGGTAGACGGCGACGGGATTGTTAGAGCCGATGTTCCTTTTAGAAGGGCAGAATCCAAGTATAGTGTTGAACAAGTAGGTGTAACCGTTGAGTTCTATGGTGGCGAACTTAATGGAGTCAGTTATAGTGATCCTGCTACTGTGAAAAAATATGCTAGACGTGCTCAATTGGGTGAAATTTTTGAATTAGATCGTGCTACTTTGAAATCCGATGGTGTTTTTCGTAGCAGTCCAAGGGGTTGGTTTACTTTTGGGCATGCTTCGTTTGCTTTGCTTTTCTTCTTTGGGCACATTTGGCATGGTGCTAGAACCTTGTTCAGAGATGTTTTTGCCGGCATTGACCCAGATTTGGATGCTCAAGTAGAGTTTGGAGCATTCCAAAAGTTGGGGGATCCAACTACAAGAAGGCAGGCAGTTTGATACAAGACCGCTTTGGCATTTTTCCCCTCTGTTTTCTTTTTGGGGGGATTTTACATAGAGTACCGGAGTGAATTTGAATCGCCGCTTTTTTTCTTTTTGTTCTTTCAAGATGATTTCCAAAAAGAGAAAAAAAAAAAACGAACAAGTAGGAAAGCTATAATTGTAAACCACGGTCAAATTTATGGAAGCATTGGTTTATACATTCCTTTTAGTCTCGACTCTAGGAA